TAAATAAAATCATAAAAATCAAATATCAATATAATAAAACCTCCTAAAAGATTAATTAACAAAACTAAACTAATTAAATTAAAATTTATAAAAATTTCTTTACCAATAATTTTACTATAAATATTAACAAAAAAAATAAAAAACAAACTCAAATAATAAAACAACCTTATAACAGACCCAAAAATTAATAACAAAATAAATCCACATATATAAAAATTAGAAATCCTTACGAACACATTTCACTTAGCAACAAAACCTAACAAAGGAGGTAATCCACTTAATGATAAAAACATTAAAATGATTCTAAAATCAATAAATAAACATTTAACAAAATTATTTAAACTAATTATCAAGGTCGCATTACTATATCATAAAACAACAAATAAACATAAAGAAATAACAACATAAATTAAAAAATAAACCTTTATATTATAACATCTTTGACATAAAGAAAAAACAATTCAACCTATATGCCCAATAGACGAATACGCCAATAATCTACGAACTTGTGATTGATTTATTCCGCCAAAACCACCTACTATAGCAGACCCAGAACTTATAATACAAACTATTAATAATAATCAAACCATACTCACAGTTTCTATTAATATACTAATTAAAAAAATAGGTGCTACTTTCTGTCAAGTAATTAACAACAAACATGACAATCATGATAATCCACTTATAACACCAGGAAATCAAAAATGAAACGGAAATATACCAATTTTCATAAAAAGACCCATTATCAAAAATAATATACTCCACAAAAAATATTCAAAATCCAATATACCTAAAATTTCTCAAGAAAAAGTATAATTAAAAAGTACCAACCTTCTAAATATTAAAAACCTTGACCCTATAGCTTGCACAATAAAGTATTTAGTCCCAGCCTCCCTCTCTCCAATATTTTTACCATAAACTAAAATAGGTAAAAACCCAATTAAATTCAATTCCAATCCAACTCAAATACTTAATCAATGTACAGAAGAAATAGAAAAAATAGTACCAAAAATCATCATTACTAAAAATAAATAATTCAACGGTATATTTAACATAAGAAAAAGGATAAAATCGAATTACCCAAGATAAAGTTAGCAACCCAATCTTAATCCAATTTTTTTCTAATGAACTCAATCTAAAGATCCTTCACTCCACTCATAAAACAACCCAACAATTAAAATAACTAAAAACCAAAAGCATCCTAAAATCCTTTTGTAACTATATATCATTAAAACACTAATTAATAATGGAAACAACAAAACAATTTCAATATCAAAAATAAGAAAAATAATAGCTAACAAAAAAAATCGCATTGAATAAGGCAACCGCGCAGATTTTATCGGATCAAACCCACATTCAAAAGGAGAATTCTTTTCACGATCACCTATTATTTTAAAAGATAATACTCAACCAAGTCCTATGACCAAAATAGATAAACCAACACCTAAAATTCTACTTATAACCCTACTCAACATTAGCATCAAAGAATCTCACAATCCTTATAATAATCAACATCAACGATTTCCGTTCATCCGGCGCAATGCTTTATCTAAATGAGTAATAGTTTTTCTACAATATTCTAATTAACAGCTAGATACCTCTCTTTGGTTTTCATTTATCTTATAAAAAAGGATTTTACACCTCTAAAATCATGGGCCGAAACCATATGCATTAACTCTATGCTCTTTATAATATGATTTAAAGACTTATCGTCTTATTCCTGAATGCAAATCAGATTTTTAATTAAACCACCACCTATTCCTTAAAAACAATAATTTATTTATTCTTATCTTTAAATTAAAAATCTAACGCTTAATAAGCTATTTAAGGTAAATAAAACTAAAAATTTAATAACCTCATCAGTAAATTGATAAATATAAAAATAACCACACAACATCAACAAAATGTCAATATCAAGCAGCAGCTTCAAACCCAAAATGATGACCTACAGAAAAATGATTAAACAACACACGAATAAAACAAACAAATAGAAAAGTACTCCCAATTAAAACATGTAAACCATGAAATCCAGTAGCAACAAAAAAAGTTGAACCATACACACCGTCAGAAATATTAAAAGGTGCTTCAAAATATTCTCCAGCTTGGAGAAATGTAAAATAAACACCCAACCTAACAGTACAAATTAATCCCCAAAGACCTCTAAATCAATAACCTTCCATTAACCTATGATGAGCTCAAGTAACTGTAACTCCCGAAGAAAGTAGAACACCAGTATTTAATAAAGGAACACCAAATGGATTTAAAGGATACACACCAACAGGAGGTCAACAAGATCCTAATTCTAACCTAGGAGCCAATCTACTATGAAAATAAGCCCAAAAAAAAGCAAAGAAGAACAAAACTTCAGATGCAATAAACAAAATTATCCCTCAACGTAATCCCTTACAAACTTTAATAGTATGAAATCCTTGATATGTAGATTCACGAACAACATCTCGTCATCATTGAATTATAGTAAATATAATAAGAAACAATCCAACCAATAGTAACCTATAAATTCCTAAATGAAATCACCCAACTAAACCTAGCGTTAAAAATAACGCACCAATAGAACCAGTTAAAGGCCAAGGACTAAATTCAACCAAATGATAAGGATTCCGCCTCATTACTTTAATATATATATAAAATATTTCTTTTTAAACCATATTAATCACAACCATTTCCACTCCGTCACACATTACTATATAACCTACAATATATACCTTTCCTACACTATAAATTCTATTTAACTCAAAATAAATAAATATTATATCTATTACTTCACACCGATTTTTATTATATACCAACATTACTTAACAATCTTGTTTCAAACCTCATACAAATTAATAACACTTAAAGTTTTTAAAAATCAAATAGTATATACTATTTAAACAAACCATATTTTTAAACCTAAAAAGATTTAATAATAAATCACATTATATACAAATACAAATATATCAAACTAACCTTTGTTAACCACAATAAATTTCAATTCATTTACATTTTAGAGTATCTCACTACCTTAGCACCTTCAATGCTCTACTCTCAACTTTAAGCTACTAAAATAATTATAGTTGCTAACAGAAATTATGTATTAATTACAATTAAATAAAACCAATCTTCAACCTTAAATTAAAATACTCATTCTAATTTCAATACACTATAATACATAGCTTAATTAAATCAATAACATTCAAAACTATCTTTATAACATTAAGAATATAATAAAACTAAATTATACATTAAAAATCACTTTTAATAAAATATAACTTCTATTTAATTATCATTTAAATTATCAATTATTATTGCTTTACTATATCATAATATACAACTTAAATCAACTATAACATAAATATAATAGGAAAATCAATTTCACTCATTGATTTACAAAACCAATATTTTACATTTAAACTACTTATTACCTCTCATTACCAATATCAAAAATAACTATCCAACATATAAACTCAATTTACAACAACTAAATTCTTAAATAATCTTCCAAATCTTTTAAACCATATACAATTTATTTTAATCACCAAACAACTCACCACAACAACCAACTATTACTATAATACTAAGTTTCCAAATATTCAATTCCAATTCACAACACATTAAATAACTCCATTTTATATTTCATTACTATAATTCTTTTCATAATCCTTATTCATTTAATTTTAAACATATAAAACTACATAAAAACAAAATATACAATAATTATAAAACTAACTATAAATACAACTAAAAAATTAAATATTTTTAATTGAATTATTTGACCAGCCTTTCCTAAAGTTGTTACTACAGAAAACCTACCCTGACCACCCAAAACTTCAATTCACCCCTGATCAATAGATTTCAAAACATAAGTTCCAACAACCATACTAAATTTAACAAAAGGATATGCTGATAATGGAACCAGAAATCATATCAATCTCAAAAATCTTCTTAACTTTCTAACAAACTTATTACCGTAAAACTCTTTAAGCAACACCATAGTTACTATTACCCTCACTAAAATAATAATTAGCACAATTCTCTTTTGCCAAATAGGTAAAAGAAAAGAATTTAACTCAAATCTTAAAAAAGAATATTGTAACACAGCTCCTAATATAATAGCTGTTAATCTAAGAACTACTATCGGAAAATTAAAATAAACATTAAAATCACCCTTTCTATGAAATCCAATTCCTTTATTTACACTCCAAAGAGAAATAAATGACAAACGCACACTATAAACAATCGTTAAAGCAGTACCTAAAAAAATTATTATAATCATTAATAATCTAATCGAATTAAACAATCTTAACTCTAAAATAAGATCCTTTGAATAAAACCCACTCAAAAACAACCCACCACATAAAGATATATTAGCAATATTTATACACCTTCTAGTCAATGGTAATTGATAATATATTATATTTATCAAACGAATATCTTGATTTCTTTCACTCCTATGAATAATAGCACCTGCACATAAAAATAAAAGAGCCTTGAATAAGGCATGGGTATATAAATGAAAAAGAGCTAACATAGGAAGTCCTAAAGCCAACCTCATCATTATCACTCCTAATTGCCTTAAAGTTGACAAAGCAATAATCTTTTTCAAATCGTTTTCATAGCTAGCCCCCACACCAGCCATTAATATAGTACAAACAGAAACCATCAATAACAAAGACTTAAACAAACCTCATTTTTCCAAAACAGGAAAAAAACGAATTAATAAAAAAACACCAGCTGTTACCAGAGTAGAAGAATGCACTAAAGCCGAAACAGGAGTTGGGGCAGCCATCGCCGCAGGCAATCAGCTAGAAAATGGTACCTGTGCACTCTTAGTTATCCCAGCAATTAAAATACATAATCTCAAATATGAAGACAACACAAACCCCTCTAATATTATAATATTTCAATAACCTAAAATAACTAAAATTCTAATAGACACTAAAATTATAACATCCCCAATACGATTAACTAAAACAGTAAGTATTCCAGCACCTAACGATTTATTATTTTGATAATAAATAACTAAAATAAAAGAAACAATACCTAATCCATCTCAACCTAACAACAAAGCCGGTAACCTTGGGATAAAAATAAGTATATTTATTGACAACACAAACAATATAACCAATCAAATAAACCGACTTAAAAATACATCATGTCTTATATATCTAGACGAAAAAATCATCACACAACCAGAAATTAAACAAACAACTCTCCTAAATCTCAAACTAATATCATCAATCACAATTCTTATTTTTATAGAACACGACCTCAAGTTTAAAATAACCCACTCAATAAACAAACATTTATTATTTATTATAAACCAAAAGCTCATAATAAATACAAACCCACTATAAAAAAATAATAAAATAGAACTTACAGAAGATAATTTTAAAGTACTATACATTTACTAAATAAAAAAACTTTACCATTAGAACCACAATCTAATATTCTATTTAAACTAATTTAGTTTATAATCATCAAAAAACTAACTCACTATTCACTACTAAAAAATTCGCTGGAATTCAGTGAAGAAATAATACTAAAACATTTACATCCTTCAAATTCCCAAAAGAACTTAAAAACTTTGGACTACCACCATGATTAACCCCCCTATATAAATATATACTATAAACTGTAGCAAAAAACCTTATAAACAATAAAGGAAAAATATAATATTTTGACCTAAAAATCACTGCAGGAAAAATCATTAACTCACCAACTAAATTTAAACTTGGTGGAGCAGCCATATTCATTACACAAAATAAAAACCACCACAATGACAAAAACGGAACAACAATCAATAAACCCTTAGAAATAAACAAACTACGAGTATAACTTTTTTCATAAGTAAAATTAGCTAATCTAAATAAAGCAGACGAACAAAATCCATGAGAAATCATCATAACCACAGCACCAGACCACCCCCATGAAGTATTAGAAAAAACACCCAAAAGTATAAGAGCTATATGCCCAACTGAAGAATAAGCAATCAATGATTTGAAATCAATCTGACGAAAACAAATAACCCTAGTCAACAACCCCCCTCACAACCTTAAAAATACAACTACTAAAAACATATTAAACACCTGAATACCATAAAACTGATATATACGAATAATACCATAACCACCCAATTTTAATAGAACAGCAGCCAACACTATAGATCCAGCTACAGGAGCCTCAACATGAGCTTTAGGCAACCATAGATGAACAAGAAATATAGGCAATTTAACTAAAAACGCTAATAACACAACTAAAATAAAAACCAATCACGTATATGATAAAAACCAAAACTTATATTTCAATACCAAAAAAACCATAAATATATTATAACAATTAAATACTCTACCACCTCATATTAAACAAAACAATAATGGCAACGAAGCAGCAACAGTGTAAATCATCATATATATACCAGCTTGAAGCCGCTCCGGTTGATACCCCCATCCTAAAATAATTATTAACGTAGGAACTAACGAAGCCTCAAATAAAAAATAAAACACAATAACACTAGAAACACAAAAAGTAATAATCAAAACCAAATTTAAAACCAAAATAATAACACAAAAAATAGATCTATAATTATCTACTATCTTTACCCTTAATTGCCTCGACAACAGTATCAATAAAGAAATTCATAAAGATAAAAGCACTAATAAAACAGACATAGTATCAATCGAAATAAATCTACTATACAAAGAAAATGAAAACTGAAACCTTAAAATATTTAGAACACAAAATAAACAACCAACCCCCAAACCTCAAACCCTAATGTACCAAAATAATTCAAACCTATAAAGTAATAATAAAGATAAACTCAAAAAAAAAATTCCTAACACTTCTGAGATGAAAATCTTCTAACGTAATCATTCCCACGTACTCGAACTATAGAAACCAAAATCGCTAACCCTAAACTAGCCTCACATGCTCCTAAAGTAATAAAAATAAAAGAACCTTCACCAGCTAAAGCAATACTATTTAATAATACAAACAACATAACAAATAAATTAACAGCCATAGCCTCCAACCTTAAAAGAATCCTCAACAAATGTTTATACTGTAAAATCAAAGCCAACAAAGATATTAAAAATCCTACAATACAAACTAAAACTAAGTAAAACAACCTCATATAATAAATAATATTTCTACAACCAAGCTACTAAGAGAATCGAACACTTAAAATTCATTTTCAAGACAAATTTTCCCCAGGATAATAACTTAAAACATTAACCTAAAAATCCAAAATCTTATCCCACAATCAATACAAAATCAAATTCACTAAGAAATATATAAAATATATACAAGTAAAAATCTGACCAATCCTAGAAAATGGCATCTCTACTGGACATCTACCAATCCAAGTTAAAATTAAAAATACACCAACAAAAAACCAAAACAAAATTTGATTTATAGGATAAAAAACAAAAGACCATATAACACTATTATTTCTCAAAGGTAAAATTAATAAAATTAAAATAGAAAACACCAAAGCAATCACACCACCTAATTTATTAGGAATAGACCGTAAAATAGCATAAGCAAACAAAAAATATCACTCAGGTTGAATATGCACCGGAGTAACTATAGGGTTCGCAGAAATAAAATTCTCCGGATCACTCAACAACTGCGGAAAAAATAAAACCAAATAAAAAAACAAAAACAATAAAATAATAAATCCCAATAAATCTTTATAACTATAATAAACATGAAAAGAAACCTTTTCAATATCACTACTAATTCCTAATATATTATTAGACCCAGTCTCATGTAAAAACAACAAATGTAAAATAGTTATCACTACAATAACAAAAGGCAAAAGAAAATGAATAGCAAAAAACCGAGTCAACGTAGCACTATCAATAGCAAACCCACCTCAAATCCACTCAACCAACATTTTTCCAATATAAGGAATAGCAGATAGTAACCTAGTAATCACAGAAGCCCCCCAAAAAGACATCTGTCCCCACGGTAAAACATAACCCAAAAAAGCAACAGCCATTGTTAAAAATATCAATACAACACCAACATTTCACGTATAATAATTCACATACGACCCATAATACATACCACGACCAATATGTAAATAAATACAAATAAAAAACGCAGATGCCCCATTTGCATGAACAACACGAATTAGCCAACCAAATCCTACATCTCGCCTAATATGCATTACAGAACTAAAAGCCAAATCAATATGTCCAATATAATGTATAGAAAGGAAAAAACCAGTAACAACCTGAATACAAAGACATAACCCTAACAAAGAACCAAAATTCCACCAAATAGATAAATTTGAAGGAGAAGGTAAATCAATCAACGAACCATTAATAACTTTTAAAATAGGATGAACCTTTCGCAACGAACTATGCATTTCACCCCTAATAAACATCACACTAAATTTAAACACTCAAAAAAGGCCGCATCACCCTATATTTATGATAACAAATCTTTACAACTACAATTATATTTACTAACAAAATAACACCCAAACCAATTAAAATAGTAATAAATTGAGGAGATACTAATTCAACACTCCTCATTTTCTTATTAACCATAAATATAACATTTAAAACATCTAAACCCTTCACATCAATAAAAAAAACCCCCCAATATATATATATAAAACTAATTTGAATAAACCCAATTAAGCCACTAAACAAATCAATATCTATAAAAATATTAGGAATAAGAGCAGCAACATAAGCAAACATAACCAATAAACCACCTACATAAATCAAAAATAAAATAAACCCATACCACGAAGATAAAAACACACCAATTAACACACACATTAACAATGTTAACATTATAATACAAAACCCCAACCTTAAAGGTTGAGCCATCAATGGAATAATAAAACAAAAAGTTAAACTCAACGAACCAAAAATCAATACAGTCATCTATCAGACAATAGGCCACCACTACCTAATCTTTAGCTTCCAACGCTAATATTTTATTAAACTACTACTCTGCCTATAAAAACAAATTAAACATCATAACTAATAAAAATAACAACAAAACCAAAGCAATTGGAAGAAATAACTTTCAAGTTAAATTCATTAAAAAATCATATCGAAACCGCGGATAACTAGCACGAATTCAAATAAATAAAAAAGCCAAAACCATAACTTTCACCATTATCACAAAATCACTACACAAAACTATCAAAAAAGGCCCACCTAAAAACAAAACCACCCTAAATAACCTTATAACCAAAATATTAGCATACTCAGCAAGAAAAATAAGAGCAAACCCAGCAGCACCATATTCAACATTAAAACCAGAGACTAACTCAGACTCACCTTCAGCAAAGTCAAAAGGCGCCCGATTAGTCTCAGCAACACATGAAACAAACCACAAAAAAGAAATCGGACACATCAAAAAAATAAATCAAACCACACCTTGTGAATCTTTAATATCAAAAAATCTAAACCTACCAGCTAAGAAAAGAGGAAATAAAAAAATTAAAACCATACTTACCTCATAAGAAATAGTTTGAGCGACAGCACGAAGCCTACCAATTAAAGCATATTTCGAATTAGAAGACCACCCAGCCAATAAAGTTCCATACACATTCAACCTAGATACGCACAAAAAAAACAAAACCCCTCACTTAAAATAAACAATACTAAAACATCCCGGATACAATTGTCATAATAATAAAGCCAAACTAAATCTAAAAACAGGAGCACCTAAATATAAAAAATAATTAGAAAAAATAGGCTTAACAATTTCTTTAGTCAACAATTTAGCAGCATCAGCAATAGGTTGCGGAACACCAATAAATCCAACCTTATTAGGCCCCTTCCGCAACTGCATATATCTCAAACCTTTACGCTCCAAAAACGTAAAAAAAGCAACCGCCAACAAAACACAAATGTATGAAATACCACAAGAAAACAAAGAAATAATCATCACAGAGGAAAAAGATCAACTTCTTATTCTTAGAATCTAAATCTAATACATTACACCCTATTTATTCCAATCTTAACCAATCTCATTTTATTCCACATCTAACAATATCAATAAACCAATTACAAACAACCGAAATTATAAAAGAAAAAAACTTTTTTATATTTAGGGCTTAAACCTAATGCACTAATCTGCCACCTTTATTACTTACCACCAAAATCAACACCACTAAATAACTAGATATAATAACACTAAACCACAAATTATATAAATTCTAAATAAAGATTTTAAACACTCTACTAACTTGGTCCTTTCGTACTAAAATCAAATATCATAATTAAAGATAGAAACTGACCTGGCTCACGCCGGTCTGAACTCAGATCATGTAAAATTTTAATGGTCGAACAGACCAACCCTTAAAAGCTTCTACACCCTTAGGATATTTTAGTCCAACATCGAGGTCACAACCCCCCTTTTTAATAAGAACTCTCCAAGAAGATTATGCTGTTATCCCTATGGTAACTATTTCTCTTAATCAGTAATACAGGATCAAAATCTATCAATTAAATAAATAAAGGAAGCTTCGCCTGTTCCTTAGTCGCCCCAACTAAAAAAATACTAAAGATCATAGATCTTTATAATAACTTTAACCCTTTAAATTATTTAAAGCTCAATAGGGTCTTCTTGTCCCTTAATCAAATTTAAATCTCTTCATTTAAAAGCCAATTTCTAATAAATACAAATGAAACAGCTCTAATTTCGTTTAACCATTCATTCCAGTCTTCAATTATAAGACAACTGATTATGCTACCTTTGCACGGTCAAAATACCGCGGCCGTTTAAATAAATATTCACCGGGCAGGTCTGACTTTTTATATTTGTATAACAAAAAGACATGTTTTTGCTAAACAGGCGAAATAAAACTTTGCCGAATTCCTTATTTGTATTTCACCACCAAAAATAAAAACAAATCTAAACGTCCATCACCTTTAAAATCATCATTATAAAATACTCATTTTAGCATATATATTATAACCAACAATAATTAATTTACACATTCCCATCAATATAAAATACACTTAAAAACTAATTTCACTCAAAAACAAAAATATTTTATAACAAACTAATTATAATAGCTAACTCCAAGCTTATATTTCAAAATCACCATCAATTTACACTTCTTACAATAATTAAGATTAGCCTTAACTATCTTTAAATTACATCAAAACCAATCAAACAAATTTTAACTAGCTTACATATAATCCTATACTTATATATATTTATAGGAAAACCAGCTATCACCTAATACGAATAAAATATAATTTCAATTTTAATCTTTTACAAGAGTTCTGCCACACTCACTAAAATTTACTCCACAAATAAATCAAAATAGCCCATTAGGTTTCGGGAAAAATTAATCTAATCCACAATCTTGCTAAACCATGATACAAAAGGTACATTACAAACAACTGCTTTAATTTAATTCAACATCATTTCCTTTACAGTACTCTTCTCACACTACATATTTCAATCACCACTACTAAACAAAAAAATGCTTTTTAAACACATATTAAATATATTAAAAACAATAAACCAATTAAAAGTAACTTTATAATCAAAGCATTCTTCTCGATGTAAACGAAACACATTACATATGCTATACTTCTCTAAGAACAACTTCCGTTACCCTTACTATGTTACGACTTATCTCATTTTTCAACGAGAGCGACGGGCGATGTGTGCACACTTCAGAGCCTTTAATTCAGAGCAACACTACTTCATTAACCTTACTTTTAAGTCCTCCTTCCTAAGAAACTCTCATTTCCTATTCCATATTACAACTTCTTAATTGTAACCCATCCTCACCTTAATATAAGCTGCACCTTGATCTAACGTCTTAATAAATCAATTCATAACCGCTAACTTCACTAATTCTTAAAAGTTACCTGACGATGACGGTATACATACCATAAATATAAGGCCAGGTAAAACGCGGACTATCGATTACGAGACAGGTTCCCCTAAGTGGTCTAAAATACCGCCAAGTTTTTTGAGTTTTAAATTCAAAATTATTCGTAGTCCCCAGGTAAGCCTTACACTAATTTAAATCTAAAAATAATAGGGTATCTAATCCTAGTTTCAACTTCAAATATCGTAAACTCAACCCACATATATTCCAACTAAAATAAACCATCATTTACACATTTTACATCTAAACAATAAACCTTAAAATAATCAATCACGCCTATCCACCTTTTCTACCATCACTTATATAACTAGAGTCTTTAGTTTAACCGCGGATGCTGGCACTAAATTTACCAACCCTTAACAAACTAACCTGGTTCAAATTTTCATTCATTTAACCAAAACTACATACTGGTGTTAGTAAAAACCTCATACATCATCTACTACTATAATATCAAGAATCAACATAACCATCCTGTATTACACAAAACAATTATAACTATCAATTCCACTCCTTACCTAACTACACAAATACCATGTATTAACCTTTATTCACACTATACTCTTTAAATCAAAACCAAGTTCCTTCAACTTAAACACAAACTAATCCAATCATAAACACTTAAACCTGCCAACTTAATACACATATAATGTTTTTAAAGTGTAAAGCACATTAAGGTTTCATCTTAAAAGTATAAAATAAATTTATTAAAAATAAACTAAAAACAAGTAACAATAACAATACACATGCAAACGCATGCAATTATGAAAGACACTATGCCATATCAGTATTAGATTACATTCGCCTTCCAAGTGAAAATTTTAATTAATTTTAAATAAGGCACCCGCATTCAACAGTATTCGCGTACAAAGAATGCATGTAATTATGAAAGGCACTATGCCATATCAATATCAGATTACATTCGCCTTCCAAGTGAAAATTTTAATTAATTTTAAATAAAGCACCCGTATTAAACAGTATTCGCGTACAAAGAATGCATACAATTATGAAAGACACTATGCCATATCAGTATTAGATTACATTCGCCTTCCAAGTGAAAATTTTAATTAATTTTAAATAAGGCACCCATATTCAACAGTATTCGCGTACAAAAATGCATGCAATTATGAAAGGCACTATGCCATATCAATATTAGATTACATTCGCCTTTCAAATGAAAATTTTAATTAATTTTAAATAAGGCACCCGTATTAAGCAGTATTCGCGTACAAAGAATGCATGTAATTATGAAAGGCACTATGCCATATCAATATCAGATTACATTCGCCTTCCAAGTGAAAATTTTAATTAATTTTAAATAAGGCACCCGTATTAAACAGTATTCGCGTACAAAGAATTTTGAATTCTTAAGAAGGACATTCACCTTTTAATAACTAATATCTCATCAAATAAAAACCCTACTCCTTTATAAAATTCTATACACATTTAATCATAATTTACCTAAAACCACGCCTTCTTTTTTTCCGTCTGTAGAATAAGCTAATACGCAAGCTATTGGGTTCATACCCCGAAAATGAATAATTATTCTTCTACATTCATATACATTATACAAAACATTGAAATCAACGAAACTCTTTCCCTCCCTTTCCTCTCCCCCCTCTCTCTCTTTTTCCCCATTCATAAATCAAACAAAGATCTTAAGTTATAGAAACTAGCAGCCTTCAAAGCTACAAATAAGGAAAAATTCTTAGATCTTACTTAAATCTTACCACACTACTTATTAACTTTATACTATAGTTTATAAATTTAAAACCATGAATTGCAAATTCAAAAATGAAAATACTTTCTAGTATATCTACACAATATAATTCTAAATACGCCACACACTCCAACCCGCCAACAAATTGCTTGCTCCTGAATTATCATATCAGAAAGATGTTAATAAATTCATTAATGAACTAATTTTAAAAACCAGTAACTATCATTGTTAATAGCACAAATATATGCATTTGATTGTAAATCAAATTATGGAAAAATAAATCCTTAACAAACCAAACGTGTTGCCCAATATAGCAGTAAGCCTAATAGGCGGATAAAGGCGGCCAGTAATAGTAGTAGCAGAGAGCACGCTCTCTACTTCTACTACTTCTTCTTCTACCTACTATACACCCATTCCCTTCCTCTTCTCCCCTCTCTTCCTCTTCTTTCTCTCTTCCTTAATAATTACCATTAACATAACACATAATACCATGAAATCAATAGGCAAACTATAATTATCTATTATTAATATAAACTTAATTATACTTTAAAATCCAGAACAAGATAAGCAACCAAATTTGCTAATGCGAATGATCATCAGAATACAAGACAATTAATAAACAAAAAATATAAGCTTGGATTAGCCCAATCCCGAATTCAAATACAGTGTAAATAAGTTGACTAAAAATCAAAAAAAAAGCTGAAATAAATCCAGTAAAAATCCCACATATAAGATAATTTCCAATTAAACTAAGTACAATATGACCGGCACTTATATTAGCAATTAATCGAACTGATAAGGTAATAGATCGAACCCCAATTCTAACAGTTTCAACAATAACTAAAAAAGGGTTTAAAAAAGAAGGGGCACCTATTGGAAGTAACGAAGCAATAGAAGATCTAACATTATAGAAGCAACCTGATAAAATTAAAGTTAATCATAAAGGAAATCCTAAAGAAAATGATACAGCTAAATGTCTAGTTGATCTAAAAACATATGGAACCAACCCACTTAAATTTATTAAAACTAGAAATAAAAATAAAGCTGTAATTAAATTTGCAAAACCCCCTAAGTAAAAACCAAAAGAACGAAAGATTTGATTACCAATTGTATTTTTTAAAACATTTATCACTTCAATAACTGGAAAATCAACCACTCAAAATATTGAACTAAATAATAAAACAACAATTAATCTAAAAGCTCACAATAGAACATAAAAAGATATAAAAACTTGATTATGATCGTCAAAAGTAGAAAAAATATCAACAAGCATTCTTTATCAACTTCATTTATTCTCAACAGTACTATAATTATCTAGTTTACTATTAACATTTATATTAAATTCAACTTTTTTAACTCACCAAATTAAAATAGCCGTTATTAAAACTACAACTCAAAAAAATACAAAAAGAAAAATTCATCTTAACGGAGATAACTGTGGCATATAAAAAGTACTAATTATTAGCAACTTAAGGTTGACAACCTTATATTATATTATTTAACTAACTTTATAATTAAATTTAATTAATATTACTAGATCAATATTCAACTCATTTAATGAAAGTTTCTAATAAAACCCCTTCAACTACAATAGGTATAAATGAATGATTAGCCCCACAAATTTCAGAACACTGCCCATAAAAAATACCAGGATACTTAATAAAAAAACCTAATTGATTAAGACGTCCTGGAACAGCATCAACTTTCACACCAAGAGAAGGAACAGCCCAAGAATGAATAACATCATCAGACGTAATTAATATACGAATATCTATTTCTACTGGAAGAATAATACGATGATCAACTTCTAATAAACGATAATCACCTAAATTCAAATCACTAGTTGAAATCATGTATGAATTAAATTCAATATTTAAAAAATCAGAATATTCATATCTTCAATATCATTGATGCCCAACACCTTTTACACTTAATCTGCAATCACTAACTTCATCCAATAAATACAATAACCGTAACGAAGGTAAAGCCAAAAAAAGTAAAATTACAGCAGGAATAATCGTCCAAATAGTCTCAATTTCTTGACCTTCTACTAATGACCGACACTTAAATCTATTTAATATTAAAGATACCGCTGCGTAGCCCACAAATCTAACAATTATAATTAAAATCATTATTGCATGATCATGAAAAAAAATTAACTCCTCCATTATAGGAGACACTGCGTCCTGAAATCCTAATTGTCCTCAAAAACTCATATCTTACTAACTTATAACTAAAACACCAGTCTCAGATGGGTTATGAAAATCAGCAGGTAAAATATTATCTCATTCAAGTGAAGTTCTTAAATGTGTACTTCATACAACCCCTCGTTGTGATACTAAAGCTTCCCACACAATAACTATAAAATACAATACAGCAACAAATGAAATTATTGATCCTAATGAAGAAATAACATTTCATTTAATATAACAATCTGGATAATCAGAATACCGACGTGGCATTCCACTTAATCCCAAGAAATGTTGTGGAAAAAAAGTCACATTTACACCTACAAACATAATATAAAAATGGGCCTTTGTTCATCGCTCATGTAAGGTAAAACCAGTCAATAAAGGAAACCAATAATTAAAAGCCCCAAACAAAGCAAACACAGCTCCTATAGATAACACATAATGAAAATGAGCAACTACATAATAAGTATCATGAAGTATAATATCAAGAGAAGAATTAGATAATATAATTCCAGTTAACCCACCAACAGTAAACAAAAAAATGAATCCCAATGCTCACAATATAGGAGTTTCATACTTAATTTGAGCACCATGAATTGTTGCCAATCAACTGAAAATTTTAATACCAGTAGGAACAGCAATAATTATAGTAGCAGCCGTAAAATATGCACGAGTATCAACATCCATTCCAACAGTAAATATATGATGTGCCCACACAATAAAACCTAAAATACCAATAGCTAGTATAGCATAAATTATCCCAAGAGTTCCAAAAGTCTCTTTTTTACATGAATGATGTATTACAATATGAGAAATTATACCAAACCCAGGTAAAATCAAAATATACACCTCAGGATGACCAAAAAACCAAAATAAATGTTGATATAAAATAGGATCACCACCACCAGCAGGATCAAAAAAAGACGTATTAAAATTTCGATCAGTCAATAATATAGTAATTGCCCCTGCCAACACTGGTAAAGACAATAGAAGCAAAATAGCAGTAATTTTTACAGATCATACAAACAATGATAATCGCTCAAATTGTATACCACATCAACGCATATTAATTACAGTGGTAATAAAATTAACAGCCCCTAAAATGGAAGATGCACCAGCCAAATGTAATGAAAAAATAGCTAAATCAACTGAACCACCAGCATGTGCCAAATTTCCTGCTAAAGGGGGATACACTGTTCAACCAGTTCCTACACCTCCTTCGACAGCAGCTGAAGATAAAAGAAGTAACAACCTAGGAGGTAATAATCAAAAACTTATATTATTTAAACGAGGAAAAGCTATATCAGGAGCCCCTAATATTAAAGGAATTAATCAATTCCCAAATCCACCAATTATTATAGGCATAACTAAAAAAAAAATTATAACAAATGCATGAGCAGTTACAATTACATTATACAACTGATCATCTCCTAACAAAGTACCAGGTTGACCAAGCTCAATTCGAATTAAAATTCTTAACCCAGTACCAACCAATCCTGATCACATACCAAATAAAATATACAAAGTTCCAATATCTTTATGATTAGTAGAAAATAATCAACGCAT